CATTCATTTCCAGTGGGCCCTTCGTCTCCTAATTCCTTCCATTCTACTAGTGAATTACCTATAATAATTCGCAAATCTGAATCGGCTAATTGTTCTCGGATAGCACCAGCTCCTGTGGAGATTTCTCGATTTCGAAATGTCTCGAAGCCTGGGGTAGTAAAAAAAAGTGGGATGCTATATTTCCAAGATTGGATTTCATATTCGAATGAACCTCGTAATCGTAAGAAAGTCGGTTTTTTAGCTATGGGCCTAGCAAAAGAAAAATTGAGATAGGTTCCTATAGGATTAGATTCCCCCCTTTTAAATCGGACGTGAAGGTTTCCTATCATCCGGCTCAAGTAGTTACATAAATAAGGGATTCTTTCTTAATTTTTAAAGTCAAGTTTGTTCGAAAAAAAAAAAGCTACTCCTTACTCAAGTTCTCACTAAAAACTAACGATTTATTTTCCCTTTTTACTTTACATTATTCTCAATGACTTATATTATTCTGAATTACTTAATAAAAAAAAAAAAAATGGACAAAATAGAAACAAATGTTCCATTGTTGAGTAGTCTACTTCCCCTCAACCGGCGAATACCCTAAAAATGAAAAGAACACTTTTTTGGGACTGGTAAGGGATTTCTTTGTCTGTCTATATATCATACCCTTTCATTCGATCTTTTAGGTCTCTACTCACCTCGATGGTTATGCCATAATGTCTTTGAAGCATATATGCGATAGATAGACTCCTGTAACCATACTATATTTGTGTTTGCTTAAACGGGAATCTCTCTAAAGTAAAAAAAAAAAAGGAAAATGGCTTTCTTTATCTAAAAGATTCGCGAGGTATAACTAGCAATTCCTTACGGAATCGGCCATAGATCAATTCCCCTTTTACTCGGAAGTATTGAATACACCTATTAATTCTGAGTTTCGTGTTACTTCTCCAAAAATACATGTCAGAATTGGGGGCATCCCAATCAGATTGAATAGGATGACAGCTTCTCAGTCCGAATCTGTAAAATAAAAATTTTGATCAAATCACACATCGCAGTACACTAGGCCCTCTAATTCCTTAAGAGCTTTATCTAAAAGATTCGCGATATAACTAGGAAGACGTTTCAAATACCACACATGAGTCACTGGACATGCGAGTTTGATGTATCCCATTTGATATCTTCGTATCCCAGAATCAACAAATTCCACCCCGCATTGTTCACAAAATTTAGGTTTTTCTTTTTCCGCTCCGATTACTCGATAATTTCCACAAGCACAAATTCCACTTTTTATGGGTCCAGAGATTCTTTCGCAAAACAATCCACCTTTTTCCGGCTTATTGGTTTTATAATGAAAAGTATAAGGTTTTGTCACCTCTCCAACTACCTCTCCGTTAGGTAAGATTTTGTTGGCCCAAGCCTTTATTTGTTGAGGAGAAACTAGTCCAATTTGAAGTTGTTGATGTTTATATCGGTCAATCATAGAATAGAAATTCTGATTCATCCAGATCAAGCTTCCTTCCTAGTAATCCGGAAGTTCTTCTCGGATACAAGGAAATGATTCAGTTCTAAAGCCAAAGATCGTAGTTCTCTAACGAGTAATCGAAAAGATTCTGGAGCATCTTCTGGGTTAGGTACTCTTCCTCCAATGATCGTAGCACCGAGTACTTCTTGACGAGCTCTAATATGATCAGATTTATAAGTAAGCATCTCTTGTAAAATATGAGCAACACCAAATCCCTCTAGAGCCCAAACTTCCATTTCTCCTACTCGCTGCCCCCCTTGGTTCGCCCTTCCCCTAAGGGGTTGTTGTGTAACAAGTGCGTAATGTCCACTAGAACGCCCGTGGATTTTATCATCAACTTGATGAATTAATTTTAGGATATAGGACTTTCCTACTAGAACGGGTTGTTCAAAAGGATTTCCCGTTCTTCCATCAAATATTCTGCTTTTTCCCGGATACTCAGGTTCAAATACCCATGGATTTTTTGTTTGCTTACTGGCTTCATATAATTGAGAAAAAACAAGTTTTCTTGAAGCTTCCTGCTCATATCTCTCATCAAAAGGTGCTATTCTATAATGTCTCTTTAATAGATCCCCCGCTAAACCGAGCGAGCATTCAAATATCTGTCCCACATTCATTCGTGATGGTACTCCTAATGGGTTGAAGACCATATCAACAGGTGTTCCATCTTGCAAATAGGGCATATCTTGTCTAGGCAACATTTTGGAAATGATACCCTTATTTCCATGTCTTCCAGCAACTTTATCGCCTACCTGGATTTCACGTTTCTGTGAAATATATACACGAATCATTTCTGGATTATAACGGGAACTTCCCCTTTTCTGGATCCATCTCACATCAATAACGCGACCCTTTCCGCCAATAGGTAGTTTTAGAGAAGTTTCTTTTGCAGTGGATACCCGAATTCCAAGTATGGCTCGTAATAATCTATCCTCTGGTGCATACGACGATTCATTTGCTGTCTGAGGCGTTAATTTACCTACTAAAATATCACCTGTTTCTACCCAAGACCCCAGCATCACAACTCCATTTCTGTCTAAATTTCGGATTAAATGAGCCTCTAGGTGGGGTATTTCTTTCGTGATTTTTTCAGGCCCTTGACTTGTCACATGAGTCTGAATTTCATATTTCCGTATGTGAAAAGAAGTATAAATATCTTCATATACTAGGCGTTCGCTAATTAGTACTGCGTCTTCAGAATTGTAACCTTCCCATAGCATATAAGCTACTAATACGTTTTTTCCTAAAGCAAGTTCGCCCCCAACAGTAGCCGCACCATCCGCTAAAATTTGTCCTTTTTTAAAGCATTTACCCCGCGAAACCTGAGGTTTTTGATGCATACAAGTATTTTTATTGGAACGTTGATAGATAACTAATGGAATACTTCTAGTATTAGTGTCCCCATTACTTGAGAAAATAATCTTGTGAGTATCAGTATAAATAATCTGTCCCTCATGTTCCGCTATAACGGAAACCCCCGAATCTAGGGCTGTTTGGTGTTCCAGCCCAGTTCCGACAATGCACCTCTCGGATCGAGAAAGTGGAACTGCTTGGCGCTGCATATTAGAACTCATTAAAGCTCGATTCGCATCATTATGCTCGATAAAAGGAATGAGGGAAGCTCCAATAGAAAAATATTGGAAGGGAAAAATACTTCTAAGGTGAATCTGCTCCCATGCAATAGTTAGAAATTCTTGACGGTATCGAGCCGGAACAGCCTGTTCCTCCTGAATACCCGAATTCAAGGCCAAAGAATTTCCTGCTGCTACCATATAATATTCATCTCTATTCGGTGCTAAATAAACTATCTGTGCTTCTTTTGATCTTTCAGACATTTCATAAAAAGGACTCTCTATGGATCCCCAATAACCAATTTGCACGTGAATGGCTAAGGATCCAATAAGTCCAACATTGATTCCCTCAGACGTGTCAATTGGACAAATACGCCCATAATGGCTAGGATGGATATCTCGTATCCGAAAACTGGCAGTTCTCCCTGTCAACCCTCCAGGGCCTAAATAACTCAATTTTCGTCCATGCACGATTTGTGTCAATGGATTTGTTCGATCCAAAACTTGAGATAAAGGATGTAGTCCAAAAAATGATTCATAAGTGGTTGTTAATGAAGTTGAAGTTATCAAATTTTTTGGAGTCGGTATTAATTTATGCCGGATTGCTCCACATATAGTTCCTCGAACTGCATTTTCTAAACGAACCAAAGCCAATCCGAATTGATCCTGTAATAGATCCGCTATAGAACGAATACGTTTATTTTTCAAGTGATTCATATCGTCAAGTGTACCCATTCCAAATTGAATTCCGATCAAATGATCCGCAGCAGCCAATACATCTCGCGGTAACAAAAATGTATTATTTTTTGGTATGTCAAGATTCAGTCTCTGATTCATATTCTGTCGACCAATCCTTCCCAATTCACACCTTTGTTGAAAAAATTTCTTTTGTAATTCCTTACAGAAGGACTCAGAAAATACCGGATCCCCACCTACACAAGCAAATTGTTGATAAAACTCCAAAATAGCATTTTCCTTTGACCTAATTTTTTTTTTCTCCTTATCATTCAGGAAAGACAAGAAAATCTCGGGGTAACAAACATTATCTAGAATTTCTCTTAGATTCGAACCCATAGCTGATGATAGAACTAGAATAGATATTTTTTGTTTCCTACTCACTCGGGCCCATATCCTTGCTTTTCTATCAATTTCTAATTCTGATCTTCCTCCCCAATCTGATATTATGGTGCCGGTATAAACAGAAATTCCGTTATGGTCCAATTCGGAACGATAATAAATACCGGGACTTTGCAATATTTGATTAATCACAATTCTGTATATTCCATTTACTATAAAAGTTCCCAGGGAATTCATTAGAGGAATGTTTCCAATAAAAACAGTTTGTTCTTGCATATCTCTACGGGTTTTCAAAATTAATCCTGCGGGTACATATAATTCAGAAGAATACGTGAGTGATTCATATACGGCATCTCTTTCGTTTATTACGGGTTCTACTAATTGATATCTTTCCACAAATAATTTAAATTCAATTTCTTGATCTGTATCTTCAATTTTTGGAAACTTTTGAAATTCTTCCCCCAAGCCCTTATCAATGAACCTGTAAAATCCTTCAAACTGGATCTGACTAAATCCAGGTATTGTGGACATTCCCTCATTTTCATCATTCCGGAGCATCTTAATCTTCAGTTTCCTCTTTATCGAAAAATCCCATTATTGGCTCACTATTCATCGAACTATACGTATAAGGATCGATCAAGCAATGATGGAATGTATATTCTGTTTACTAAATTACATGAAATTTTAGCCAACTCCATATATGTATTTTATACGTATGAACGGAAACGAAACATAGGAATGGAGAGTATTTTCGACGTAAGTTTTCATTTTTTCCAGATACAAATAGAAATGAATTGATAAAGCATTCCTGGAAACTAAAAAACTTATGGAATCTTGTATAGAATACCCAAACGGAGCGTAATGTCATAATAATAGGTAAAAATTGGATCCATTTGGGTACAAAAAAAATAAATGGATTCAGGATAAAATCAAATTTCTATGAATAAGATAGAATCAGAGAATAAGATATAGAGCAGTATAAAGTTTCCTTTTTTAGTGCAGTTCAAGACAAATTTCTTTATTTTTTTTTGTTAGTAGAATTTATATGTGTAATAGGAGTAGGAATTTCTTAAGTATTTAAGTATTAAGTGTATGCCGATGTAACTATATTACCTATTTGCATATCAGATCTTTTATTGTAATTTGACTTGGGACAATAGAGGTTCCACTATATTATAATCAGAATTCTTTTTTTTTATTCCATATATTATATTCAAATATTCAATGAAAATGAAACCACGGTAATTCTATTTTCTATAGGGATATACATAAAAAAAAAGACCGACTCGGTCTCGGTATTTGTGTAACAATTTCTGCTCGGGGGTTGACATATACACATATATGTTGTAATAATAAATTATTGTATTTATTGTCAATATTTATCTTGACAAAGATAGATTATTCAATCTAATTGATACTGAGAAATTCCGTCGTAAATCAATAAGATTTTATTATTAATTAAGAAAACGCAACAGTTTTAGATACAAATGGAACCTTTTACGAATTCAAAGAAAATAGTTAATAGTTCCAATTTGCCCTTCAATTTCCAAGCTATGATCAGAAATCCATTTTTCTCCTCTTCTTCAATATTAAGAAGAAGGGGAGTTTCAAAAAAGTAATGTATGTTTTAAGATATAATCAATCAAAGAGAATAATCTAAACTAGACCAAAACTAGAAAAAAAAAATAACGAAAACAAATTAGTAAAATTTGAAATTATCAATTGTAATGTAATATTGTAAAATAAGTATAAAAAAAAAAGAAAAAAATATAAATAGAAAATATATGAAATTAAATAAGATTTAAAATAATTTTTAATAAGATATTTAAATTTTTAAAATTAAATAAGATTCAGATATTGAAGATAATTAAGATATTTAAGATATATATATATATATTATTATATATATATAATAAAGTATTCTATATGTAAAATTATATATGTTATATATGTAAAATATATTAAGGTATATATAAGGTATATATATATATATATATAATGTATATACATAACAATGATATATAATATATATATATCATATATTATATATATATTATATTATATATAATGATAGTTATAATCTTAAGTTATAATATTAATAGTAATAATACATAGAATATGGATAGTGGATAGGCACTATTTTGATCTATTTTTGATCAGATTTGGCGATATAGCCAAGTGGTAAGGCAGGGGACTGCAAATCCTTTATCCCCAGTTCAAATCTGGGTGTCGCCTGATCAACAAACAAAAAAAGATTTGAAATTTCTTATTATGTATGTTAATCTAATTAATCTAACGCGACGAATAAAGTAATAGGGGATAATTCTTGATAACCAAAAGTTCCTAAAGAACACTCCGTTTCTTTTTGCTCCGAGGATGAAAGAAAGAGTTGTAAAAAAAACTTTCAAGACTTTCGAACTCTCTTACACTACTACTAAAGTAGTGTTTACTGAACTCCGTATAGAATTCAATTGATGACAAATCCATTTATAAGGTGCGGAAGGGGCCTGGGATAGTTTGTATCCAAACTCACAAGAATCTCTAAGCACTCAAACATTAAATCAAAGCGGTCAACGGGCTCTTTCTTTCTTATTTCTTATAGAGAAAAGTCAAAATTGAAAAAACAAAATTATGTAATACCAGTAAAGGTCTCTTTGCATTCTTTCACAGAAAGAAAGACAGGAAAGCAAGGCTTAGATCAAATAGGAAATAGAGGGCTCTGATAAATAGTTATCTATCTTGATGATCTATTTTAATGCCTTTTTTTTTTCAAAGGGGTAACAAAACAAATAATAGGTCTTAGTATTCCTACATGTTTTATTTTGATAAGAACATTTTTTGCTATTTTGTTTCCCAATAAAGGGTGTATATATCGCAGTTGTGTTTAATGCTTCACCCAAAATCTTAGAATAGAGGAACTTGTTACGGGTAGATTCATTGGATTGCTTCATCAATAGCCTTAAATCAGAATTCCTTTTTGACTCTGCGCCATTGATTCCACTATGATTATGGATCAATAATGGAATAATTCTTTTATACACAGAGGAGGCATAATTCATATGGATATAGTAAATCTCGCTTGGGCTGCTTTAATGGTAGTTTTTACATTTTCCCTCTCGCTCGTAGTATGGGGAAGGAGTGGACTCTAGGGATATTACTAATTAAATAATTTATTTTGAATAATTGATTGAATAACGGAATTGTATCATTGAGCGTTTTGCGAAGCTTTTTTTTTTTTTTATTACTATATTTTATATATTACTATAATAGTATAATACTTTATACTATAAAATAATTAGAAAATAATTGAAATAATAATAATTTATTATAATTTAGTTATTAATTATAAAT